AAGTAAAGTAGACTTACCAAAGAATAACGAAATGCTATGGTTCTAAAATATGATTTTTTTTATTGAATTTTTTATTCAGAAGTAATTCGCGGGATTAGGCACTCTTTCCTAGTTATAGTGCCACTGGGTGAATCCAGACTATTCTTGAAATGAACAACTCACACACACTCCCTTTCCAAAAAAGATCAATACACCGAAGACTACACTTAGATTTATTGGATTTGTTGCTAAAATATCGGTATTAAACCCGAAACTCCCGGCGGATGGCCAGTGGCCCAAGTAAACGAAAGAATCGGTTAAATTTTTCATATAATCTCCTCTTCTAGCTAAACTATAAAAAAAGAACTCTGTCCTTTTTTTTATTCTTTTTATTGAAAACAAAAAGAAAATTTCAGTTAATAATTTATAATTTCATTTACCTATTTGGATATTTGTAAACAGAATCAAAAACCTATTCTATTTACAAATCTATTTTCCAAAATTTGAAATTTTCAATAATAATAATGAGACTTATTAGAATTAAGCTAAAATTTGAGACCAATTTTTATGTCAATTTTAAAAAACCTAAACCTTCTTTTTTCGCAACACTCCTTAAAAAAAAAGTTTCCATTAAACTAAAAGAATAAAGGGAAGGAAGAAAGCGAATTGATGTGCTAATTCCCCATCCTCAAATTAGTCCTTCCCAAGGATTGTTGTCTCAATGAATAATTGTAGGAGTGAAATCTTGATAGAATTAAAAAAACTACGAAAAAAAAATGCAGAATTTTCTGATTTCTAAGATTAAACAAAAGGATTCGCAAATAAAAGCGCTAATGCTACAACTAGGCCATAAATTGTTAAAGCTTCCATAAAAGCCAAACTAAGCAATAAAGTACCTCGTATTTTTCCTTCTGCCTCAGGTTGTCTCGCGATACCTTCGACAGCTTGACCCGCAGCTGTACCTTGACCAACTCCAGGTCCAATAGAAGCAAGTCCAACAGCCAACCCAGCAGCAATAACCGAAGCAGCAGAAATAAGTGGATTCATGATAAGTTCCTCACACCAAAATAAAGAAATAGTTAATGATACAATCATCCAATAACTGAGAACTTAATTATAATTAAGTCATCGCTAAGATTCATCCAGCCAAAATAACCAAAAACTTTAATTGAAATAATATAATTATATTATTGAATCATAAGAATTACTTTGATATTCATTCCTATCCACGGGATTTTTAAAAATTCAAAATATATATATATATACGACTTTTTATGCCATTTCTTTTTTGTGAACCATTCTTTGAATTCTTCGTTCTTTTTTTTTATCGTTTTTTTATTGACAGATAAAAAGGAAGAACTTCTAATTGAATCCTTAGCTAAATCGAAATTCACAAAAGTAGTGGGTCGGATTATATAGACCTTTAACTCATATATACCTAGTCAATATCAAGTATCACATATACAAGTGTTTCTTACATAACGTAAACCAACTATTCTATAATTGGGCTAACCTAAAAACGAATATTTGAAAAAAAAAAGAGTTAATGGTGACCCTCCATAGATTCACCTATATAAGCCGCAGCTAAAGTGGCAAAAATGAGAGCTTGAATCCCGCTTGTAAATAATCCAAGGAACATGACAGGTATAGGAACCACTAAAGGTACTAAAGAAACAAGAACAACAACTACTAATTCATCGGCTAATATATTTCCGAAAAGTCGAAAACTAAGTGATAGGGGTTTTGTAAAATCTTCTAAGATGTTAATGGGTAAAAGAATTGGAGTTGGTTGAATGTATTTACTGAAATACCCTAATCCTTTTTTGCTAAGACCCGCATAAAAATATGCTACTGATGTGAGTAAAGCTAAAGCAACTGTCGTATTTATATCATTCGTTGGTGCTGCTAACTCCCCTTGAGGTAATTGGATAATTTTCCACGGTAAAAGGGCTCCTGACCAGTTAGAAACAAAAATAAATAAAAACAGGGTTCCAATAAAGGGAACCCATGGGCCGTATTCTTCTCCAATCTGGGTTTGACTCACGTCTCGAATGAATTCAAGTACAAATTCAAAGAAATTTTGGCCGTCAGTTGGAATGGTTTGTGGATTGCGAACCGCTAGAACTGCGGAACCTAATAAGATAGCAATTACAACCCAAGAAGTAATAAGGACTTGCGCATGGACTTGGAACCCCCCTATTTGCCAATAGAAATGTTGGCCTACTTCTACACCAGATATCTCATATAACCCTTCTTTTATTAGTGTGTTGATGGAACATGATAAAACATTCATATTGCCCTCTGACAGAAATAAGAACTTTAAATTATTTTGATTCAAGATCCCCCCCCTTTTTTTTACTTATTTACTTTAATTTTATATTTTAGTTTTGGATACCAACTAAACTAATCACACAATATCCCCAGTTTTTTATCTCTTTTTCTTTTGTACGATTCAGGAGTAGTAACCGATTTTATAAATCGAAATACAGGGAGTCCCTCCCTCAAAAAAATTTATTTATTTATCTTATTATTAATCAAGAATTTTGTATATAGCTAGAACGACCCTCACAAATTGCGAATACTAATTTGTTAAGAATGAATCGAATTGAAGCTATAGCGTCATCATTTGCTGGAATAGAAATATCCGCGAGATCGGGATTACAATTTGTATCGATTAAAGAAATGGTTGGAATTCCCAAAGTTATACATTCTCGAAGAGCCGTATATTCTTCTTGCTGATCGATGATGATTACAATATCAGGCAATCCCGTCATATATCTAATCCCGCCTAGATATGTTTCCAAGCGAGATAATTGTCTCTTCAACACAGCTGCATCCCTTTTCGGAAGACGGTTGAATCCCTCTGTCTTTTGTTCAGTTTTCAAGTCCCTAAACTTATGAAGTCTTTTTTCTGTAGTGGACCAATTTGTTAACATGCCGCCGAGCCACTTTTTATTAACATAATGACACCGAGCCCTTATTGCAGCCCGCGACACTAAATCAGCTGCTTTATTTTTTGTCCCAACAATTAAGAATTGTTTTCCCTTACTTGCTGCATCAAAAACTAAATCACAAGCTTCTGATAAAAAACGAGCAGTTCTAGTCAGATTTATAATATGAATACCTTTACGCTTTGCAGAAATATAAGGTGCCATTCTAGGATTCCATTTCCTAGTACCATGTCCAAAATGAACTCCTGCTCTCATCATCTCTTCCAAACCGATGTTCCAATATCTTTTTGTCATTTCTTTTCACGCTTAAAAGGGGGGGTACCCCAAACTAAAATAAAAATTTGTTCCGATGGAACCTTCTCTTGTACCGGGGATGGCCATTTATGCATGAGCCGAGCCATTATTTTGTATTCATTATTATCTTTATTAGTGTTAACAAATTACCAAAGCAAATGACTACAGCAAACAACAAAAAATAAAATTCAAAATAGGAATCCGCTATTAGGAATTATTAAATACTAGAAAAGGCAGATTTTGAAATAGAAGAGTCAAAAAATTCCCTGTGGTAGAATAAAATATCTCTCATATCTCCCTCGAATAAAGAGAAATTCTTTGTTTTTTTTTCCAAAAGAATGTTGGTATGTTGCCGTGAACAATGCACCAATCCTTTGTTGAATCCGGTCCCGGCGGGGATCACTCCCCCTAGAACAACATTTTCTTTCAGGCCTTTCAACCAATCGATACGACCCCGAAGAGCAGCTTTTGCTAAAACTCGAGCAGTTTCTTGAAAACTTGCTTCGGATATAAAACTTTGAGTATTCAAAGATGCTCGAGTTATTCCTAATAAAATGGCTCGATAACAGATTGCTTCTTCTAAAGCACGCCCCGTTCGTTCTGCTCGTAACAATCCAATAAGTTCTCCAGGTAAAAAAACATTAGACATTCCCTCTTCTGAAACCAAAACTTTTGATGTTATTTGACGTACAATAATTTCGATATGCCTATTATGAATCTGTACCCCCTGAGATCGATAAACCTTTTGAATCTTATTAACCAAAGAAATACGACTTTGCACTATAGTTAGCTCAGCACCAATCAAGAATCCCCAAGGAATTCCAAGAATTCTTGTTATACACTTGTTCCAACCCTTAATCCGCTTTTCTAAGTTCAGCGATATTGAATCAATCGAGCGAACTTCTAACACTTGTTCTACTTTTGGAAGACCTTGTGTTATATCACCGGATCTCGATTTTTCATATATAAATGTAACTAATGTATCCCCTTCATAAAGAATTTCTCTGTAATGCCCATGAACTTTTGCTCCCGGAGTAGCCAAATAGGGCTTAGCGGATCTTATTACTACAGAATCCCTTTGAACAATTAAAACTTGACCCGATTTTAGGTGCGGTTCTTTTTTGGCTATACATACATTTTCACAAAAAAATTGTCCAAGACTAATTATTGTGGACGTTTCCTCACAATAATTATGATGATAATTTTGATGAAGAAAATACCAATTCAATTTGAATGGATTCAAAACAACGTTACTGTATGGATCTAGATTAAAAGTGCTTCCGTTTTCATCGATTAAATAAGAGTGAATTACTTGAAAAATATATTTTAAATTATAAAGTTGCAAATATTTAATTACAGAGATCTGATTATAAGTTAGTAAAGGCAAAAATGAATAAAAATTCGAAATTTGAATGGCTGTTCCTAAGGGGCCCGACAAATTTTTAATTGTAATTAGAGGATTTTTTTTTATTGATTGGTTTATCACATTGTGATATTTTATATGATTAAATGGACCGATTCTAAAACAATTAGAAGATGATAAAATTAACAAAGATTGGGATTCCTTATTTCTATTTAAGAACATACGAATAGTTCCGGGATTTTGTCTAAGTGATTGTTGAAGAATGCCAACCTTGGGAGAAATCGAATAAAACGGATTCATGTGATCTGCAGCGATCAATCCCGAATCTGGCGGATTATTTCTTTTTCTTATATACGAAATATGGGATTTCACCAAGCCAATTCTTATGAAATCTCGAATCAAACCCTTTGTAC